GCTTCTCGCGGATTTTCATAACCCTGCTGTGCAAAAATGGGATATGCACTTGAAATGGATGGCCGAGTTATGATATATATCATGAGCAATACGGAAATGGATCGAGTAATTTGTTCCTTTATCCAAGAAAAAGTCTTTCTAGTTTGCATGGTCCAACCATTGAGCCCAAAAATGTCTACAATAAATTTGGTAGGTCGCTAACCTAGTTCCCTATCTGCAATTCTGCTATTTACTGGAATAATTTTACTGGAATAAATAATATTAATATATAGAATAAATCTTTTGGGATGGGGTAGAAAAAAAAAAAGAGTAAGTATGATTTTACATGCTTTGCTTCTGTACAACTACAAAGTAAGAAACGTTAGAATTGAATTGGATTAATATCAGTAGATCCTTTTTTAATCATTCATTGAATGATAAATCACTACAAGTGACGGAGAAACACGATTTAAATAACGAAAAATCCAAAATTTAAATAGAGTATCTAGAATGACTGGAAAAGTAGAAACAAGACCAGATATAATTTGATCATTATGAGCAAATCCAAAATCTTTGTAGACAAAGCCAATCATTAGTTCCCAACCATGGGGCGAATGGAATCCGATACATAAATCTGTTAATAAAAGAATCGAAAAAGCCTTTATTGTGTCACTTAAGTTATATAAGAATTCCTGAGCCCAAGAGTTAAGAATAACAAGTTCTTTATTACCCAAAATTGAATAACCACTTAGAATAACGAAACAGATTATATTTGTCAAGAAGTGCAAAATCGTATGGATATGATCCTCATTGTGTATCTTGATTAATTGGAGCGTTTCTTTGTGGATTCCTATACGAAGGTTTTGTAGATGTGTCTCCGAGTATTCCTTGATCATTTCCTCCAAAAGAAAGATTTCCTCCAATTCTATGAATTTTTCGAGAATATTTTTTTCTTGAATATCATTCAAAAAAATTTCAGATTGCCTAGTATTCCACCAATAAGTAACCCAAGATTCCAGACTTTTATTAAATGAGAGAGAAATCCACCAGGGCAAAAATACTACAGATGCAAGATATAAAAGAGGGTTGAATGCTTTCTTTTTTGACATTTTTTCATTTCGTCTATGAATTTTTAATGAACCGACCTCGTTAGTTGACTCTACGCCATCCAATATTTCTCTCATGCATGAGTTCTATTACAAAGTATCGAACTTATGAATCTATTCACTGTTTTGTTTTGTGGTTGTTACGTTACGTATACGTCTTCTTTGACTAGAAAGAATGAGCGTTATGAAGAAACTTCAGTTAAGTTATGGTATAGAAAAGGGGGACTCTTTAGTTTTTCCTTACTGCTGAGAAAGCATTCACTCTCTCAGCTCATTTCTCAAAATACTTCAATCGGTACACGCAAGAAATAGGCCAATTCGGCAGCTTTTTGTTCGATTTCCCGTGGAGTAACATTCTCATCAGTACGAGTCAAGGGAATGGCCCCCTGGCCTCTGATATCCATATAAAGGACACGGCGAGCATAAATACCTTCTTTAACTTCTATTCTGACGGACTGAATATCCTTTATAGGGAATCGGAGGAAGATGCGACGATTTTTTCCAGGGAATCCCCAACGAAAAATACACACCATTCCTTCTTTTCTATCGAATCGATCATAACCACCCCCCACATTCCACGAAATTGTGCACCACAAATAGGAGCTAATAAAGAGACCCGCGATCCCATAGAAAGACATCACAATCCCTTGTGGAAAAAAAAGGATTTGCTGAGACGGAAATAAAGATATCAAGTTTCTCCCAAGATAACTGGAAGTTCCAACCAATAAGAATCCTAATGAACCTAAAAAAAGGATAATGGCCCAGCAGAAATTACTTGTTTTTCGTGACCCCGTTATAGGTTGTATCCATATATGTTCTGATCGACAACTCATACTTGATCTGGTTTCGTTTTATTGGAATTGAGAGAATACCCTAGACTTTACTCTTTTTGTTTCCGAAGTAACTCTCATCAACTAGTACTAGTTTGATGTGAACCTTTAAGAGTAATTTATCAAATTGGTTAGATCTAAAAAAAAAAAAAAAAATACCCTTCGTATGATCCCATCAATATACATATATCAATATACATATAGATGTACCGATTTTACAGTTCAGCCATCCGGCGATCCTGAGATTTTTTCAAATAGATAGAATTCCTTTACCCCCATATCATCTTTCTACAGGCCAAAGAGCCCCTTTTCGACGGAAACGACGCATGTTATACCTTCTTTTCTTACACTAAATAGGTATCTGCGTTATGATACAAGTCTTAGTTTTGAAAAAAAAAAATGGATCAGAGTTGGGCCCATCAGATCTAAACAGTCTTATTTTTTTGAACATGAAGAAATAAAGAAGCCATTGCCATTGCCGGAAATACTAAGCCTACTAAAGGCACCAAAACAGAGGGAAAGTCGAAAGTTGTCATATAAAGGATACCTCAATTGACTATTTGTACCTGTTATTATTTATATTAATATTATAAAGATAAAGATTAGTATAAATCTAAGTATATATCTAAGTGAGTATAGAAGGTACAAAAGCATATATCATATCTATAGTTTCTATATTCTAGAATTCTATATTTGGATTATATATACATATTTTTATTTTCCTAGAATTTAACGAAAATAAGAATTCACTATTTTTCTTGTTGATAGAGGCCTCTTAACTGAATTAGTAATCAAGAATATAGATAAAAAGGAGTTATCCACAACTTTTGATTTCTTTTTACAATTTAGATCTTATGTCAACAAAGAAACCCCATTCATATTCGTTTTACTTGGATTCTGATAAACTAACTATTTGTTTGCTACAAATAAAAAAGGAACTTAATGCTCTATTGAATTTTGATTCAAAGGAAAGAAAGCGTGGAGCTGAAATAACTCACTCAGAACGCTTTTTAAAGGATTACGTGGTACGATTAGATCGAATAAGCCCTTCTGGAATAAATATTCAGCCGCCTGTGAACCTTCAGGTACTGTTTTATTCAATGTTTGTTCAATTACTCTTTTACCCGCAAATGCAATATAGGCATTGGGTTCGGCAATAATGATATCTCCCAACATACCAAAACTCGCAGTTACCCCCCCTGTAGTAGGAGATGTAAGAATTGGTACATAGAATAACTTTTTATTTGATTGATAATCATATAAAGCAGAAGATATTTTAGCCATTTGCATTAAACTCAAACTTCCCTCTTGCATACGCGCCCCCCCGGAAGCACATACTATAATAAGAGGGAGAAATTTGTTAGTAGCGTACTCAATCAAACGGGTTATTTTCTCCCCAACCACGGATCCCATACTACCCCCCATAAACTGAAAATCCATAACCCCGAGTGCTATGGGAATACCGTTTAATTGGCCTATACCTGTTTGAACGGCTTCAGTTAATCCTGTCTTTCGTTGATAAGAATCGATACGATCTTTATAAGGCTCTTCTTCCGAATGAAATTCAATGGGATCCAAAGAAACCATGTCTTCATCCATAGCATCCCAAGTATCCGGATCGATCGAAAGTTCGATTCTATCGGAACTACTCATTTTCAAATGATATCCACATTGTTCACAAAGATTCATTTTTGATTTTAAAATTTTCTTATAATTTAATCCATAACAATTTTCACATTGAACCCACAAATGTCTGTATTTTTGAGTTACATCCAGATCATTGGAACTTTCTATTATAGTGCTACCATTCGTGCTGGTACTTATATCGGACCCCTTACTTTCACCACAAACGGAACGAGAAATGTAACTGTTACTGGAATTGTCACTACCACTTACAATGTAAGTATCAATAAAGATTTGAGACTCAAGATAAATGTCAATACAACTATTAATGTGATTATTCCAACTATATTGAGTATCATCCATGTAATGATCATCGTGAGGATCGTCATTGTTAGATCCATTATTTAGATAACTAAAATTCCAATAACTATAAAAAGAACTTTCTAGTTCACTCTGAAAAAAATGCCCACTATCAATCTCGAAAATATGATTTTCAATATCAAAATATATGGAATAACTGTTCCCATTTCTATCCATAACTAAAAAAGTTTCATCAGAGATGAAATTCCGAATGTCCTTGACGCCGAATAAATAATCAACATTGCTGTAACTAGAATTGTCACGACTACCCCAACTATGACTATTTTTCTTCATATCATTTCTATTCGGATCTTCACTTTCACTGGTATGTTCAATAGGACCAAGACCGCCCGTTGATTTACTTAGACCACACCTGTGTTCGAACTCTTTCTTAAACAGTATTGAATCGAACCACCATCTTTCCATAGAGTTTTCTTGCCCCCTATTTGCTTTGCATGAAAATACAATAGATGAATAGTCATGCGATGAAAAATTATTTATTTATTTGAATATCTTTTTCCTGTCCGAATAAACATAAAAATCCAATCAATAGGATTATTAACTAATCTAATAAGGAGTGTGAGTATTGAAAAAAGTATTCTTTGTGGGAATCCAGATTAGCACTTCACTATATAGGAAAATTTTTTTTGTAAAATCTCGTCTAATAACTAACTAATTAAAAAAGTAATAAGTTTATATTCCAACACGTAACAAAAAGGACAATATACAGGATGGGTAGAAAGAGTTATGATACTTGGCTCGATCCATAGAAATTAATAATCTAAAAGAAATTAATAATCTAAAAGAATATACCAATCCTAAGGATCCCTCGAATTAATTGTGGATCCAACACACCAATAGAGACATTTGAATTGTTTAGTCTTATATTTTATCTATTTTCTATATCTAGATAAGTATGTATCTATCTAAAAAAAAAATGGATGTAATAAGTTATTTGTTTTCGGCTCAATCCTTTTAGTAAAAGATTGGGCCGAGTTTAATTGCAATTCAATTAAGAGAACGAACAGTAATTAGAATTAGTGGATTACAAAGTATCCATTGCTTGAAATACAAATGTGATCTCCTTCCATACTTCACAAGC